AAGCTAGATTTTACATGTGTTGGTTAAATCTATATCGAGGGATATTAGTTATATAGTAATTTTTTAATTGTTAGTTTATTTAGGGCGGAGGTTTATTATTTTTTGTACAAATAAATGAATTATTGTAATAATTGGTACATAAACACTTGAGAGGTGCGATTTACATGTGTTGGTTAAATCTATATCGAGGGATATTAGTTATATAGTAATTTTTTAATTGTTAGTTTATTTAGGGCGGAGGTTTATTATTTTTTGTACAAATAAATGAATTATTGTAATAATTGGTACATAAACACTTGAGAGGTGCGATTTACATGTGTTGGTTAAATCTATATCGAGGGATATTAGTTATATAGTAATTTTTTAATTGTTAGTTTATTTAGGGCGGAGGTTTATTATTTTTTGTACAAATAAATGAATTATTGTAATAATTGGTACATAAACACTTGAGAGGTGCGATTTACATGTGTTGGTTAAATCTATATCGAGGGATATTAGTTATATAGTAATTTTTTAATTGTTAGTTTATTTAGGGCGGAGGTTTATTATTTTTTGTACAAATAAATGAATTATTGTAATAATTGGTACATAAACACTTGAGAGGTATATCCCTAACTCGAGGCTTTCCTGTTTCCGGGGGGTTTTCAGGACAAATAGTAGCTTACGAGTTTAGGGGGGGTAGGGGGGGTTTTCCCTAAAAAATCCCACAAGGGGGGCACCTTAGATATTCTAGGGAAAAAATAATATATTTATGCTCATGATATCAGTTATGCAATTCTTCAATACATATCCTTAAAGTAGTGAATTTATAGACTTACGCGCAAGGAAATGTACAACCTTGTCAGCTAACCTTAGCGCTGCACTGTGAAATGCCAAGTGAAAGGAAACCAAAAAAAAATAACGATGTCCTTTAGGATGAATGCTCGCATGTGGGGTCACGGTCTTTGAGCCTTACCACCAATTGACCAAGGAGCTGCTGGATGGAAAGAATGGGGATCGACTTATCAATCAATGCTCCTGACTTATCAGCCAAATGGGTTAGTGGAAAGAATGGGGATCGACTTATCAATCAATGTTCCTGACTTAGGAACCAGATGTTTTATATCTTTAAATGTAAGTTTTCATTTATGTCATAATATACTTACATTAAATTGTTAATACAATTTATGGTAACCTTGTCTACATTTGTATTTGATTTTCTTAAATAGGGGATACTTGGTATATATGGGATAAATCATTTTTTGTTGAATTAAAATTTTTTGTCATTAGGTAGTTGAATAGTCTTTTTAGTGTGCAGTAATGTTTTTCTTGAATTTATGTATTTTGTTATTCTTGAAAGATAGGTGTGAATGAATGGTCAAAGTCGATTAATGGGGATAATACATATTTATATGTAATTACTTCATAGTATATGTTCGATATAAATGTATGGGGATATTACATATATGTATTTTATCAAAGAATAGTTAAATTTTAGAATGCTAGCTTTGGGAGCTAGGGGTGGGAGTTAAAATCTCCCTTCTTTGAGCAGCAGGGAGGATTCTAACCTCCGGCGGCCGGTTTACAAGACCGGTGCTCTGAATGCTGAGCTACAGCTGCAGGCTGTTTGTAGAAGTTTGTTTTCCAGTCAACCTGCTAGTGGAAAGAGGCCTAGGAAGATAGAGAAGTAAAGGACAGAGGCAATTTGTCCAATAATAATGTAGGGGTGCTCTACGGGTATCCCTCCAATTCATGTTAAAATAATTACATCTGCTACAAGGGTTCAAAATAAGAATTGGGATAGGGGACGGAATGTTAGGCCTCGTTGTTTTGAGGTGTGGAGGAAGGGAACAAGTATAAGAACTAAGATGGAGGCAAGTAAGGCTAAGACTCCTCCTAATTTGTTAGGGATGGATCGAAGAATAGCATAAGCAAAGAGGAAGTATCATTCTGGTTTGATGTGGGGAGGGGTGACTAGGGGGTTTGCAGGGGTAAAGTTATCTGGGTCTCCAAGATAGTTTGGGGCAAATAGGGCTAGAGAGGTTAAGGCTGTAAGTATAATGGCAAACCCTAGAAGATCTTTATAAGAGAAATAGGGGTGAAATGGAATTTTGTCTGCATCTGAGTTTAATCCTAAGGGGTTGTTAGACCCTGTCTCATGAAGGAAGAGGAGGTGGAGGACTGTTACAGCAAGAATAACAAAGGGGAATAGGAAGTGGAAGGCAAAGAAGCGGGTTAAGGTAGCATTGTCTACTGAAAATCCCCCTCAAATTCATTGAACAAGGGTGTTTCCAACATAGGGGACGGCAGAAAGGAGGTTTGTAATGACAGTAGCTCCTCAGAAAGACATTTGTCCTCATGGTAGAACGTATCCTACAAAAGCAGTCATCATTACTAGTAGAAGAAGAATGACACCAATGTTTCATGTTTCTTTGTAAAGGTATGAGCCATAATACAGGCCTCGTCCCACGTGGAGGTAAATGCAGATGAAGAAGAAGGAGGCACCATTGGCATGAAGGTTTCGAATTAGTCACCCAAAATTAACGTCTCGGCAGATGTGGGCAACAGATGAAAAGGCAGAGGAGATGTCAGCAGTATAGTGTATTGCAAGAAATAGGCCTGTGGCAATTTGTACAATTAAACATAGTCCTAAAAGGGAACCAAAGTTTCATCATGCAGAAATATTTGAGGGGGCTGGGAGGTCAACGAGTGCGTCATTTGCAATTTTTAATAGTGGGTGGGTTTTTCGTAGGCTTGTCATTAGAGTTTCCTGTAGTTGAATAACAACGGTGGTTTTTCAAGTCATTGGTCCTGGTTAAAATCCTGGCAGGAATGATGGTTTATATTATGTGTGTTTTTATGTTAGGGCTTGTGCTTGGTGTGGTAGTGGTTGCTTCAAATCCTTCTCCTTATTTTGGGGCTTTAGGGTTGGTAGTTGTTTCTGGGATGGGTTGTGGGGTGTTGGTTGGGCATGGGGCCCCTTTTTTGTCTTTAATTTTATTTTTAATTTACTTAGGTGGTATACTGGTTGTCTTTGCTTATTCAGCTGCTTTGGCAGCTGAGCCTTTTCCTGAGACTTTAGGGAGTCGGTCAGTTGCTGTAAATGTTGTAGGGTATCTTGCAGCAGTATTATTAGGGGCTAGTTTTTTTTGAGATGGGTGATTTGGTGGGCTGTGACTAACAGTTGATGAGGGGGCAGAGTTTTCTTTATTGCGGGCAGATATTGGAGGGGTAGCAATGATATATTCTTCTGGGGGTTTAATACTAGTATTAAGTGCATGGGTATTACTTTTAACCTTGTTTGTTGTGTTAGAGGTTTGTCGGGGGCTAAGTCTAGGGGCATTACGTGCTGTTTAAAGTATTAGAAGAAGCAGGGCAAGTGTGAATGTTAGGAAGAATAGTGCTAAAAAGGTTTTTACTATTCCTTGTTGGGCGTTACTTGTGGTTGTAATTAGTGGGAGGTTTGTTGAATAAATGGCTTTTGGTCCTACTTTTTCTAATCATGTCTGGTCAACTATTTGTGAGGCTACAAATTGTCCTAATATGAGGTTGACTTTGGGGGGTAAGCGGTGAATGATTGCTGGGAAGAACCCAAGTATGTTTGAGAAGTGATGTGAAGTAATAATAGGAGTTGGTTTGTATTGTTTGGCTGTAAGGTTGGCTAGTTCTAGTGCAATTAGTAGGCCTGTAATTGTCACCAGTAGGGCGGCTAGTTTTAGGACAGGTGGTATAGTTATTACTGGTGTTTTAGGTAAAATAATGTTAGCAGTGATGAATAGGCCAGCAATAATGCTTCCTCAAGCTAGTCGTTTGATTGGGTTAATAACTGCGGGGTTATTTTCATTAATGGGGGACAAAGGATTAAATCGTGGATGTCCTATAGTAACAAAGAATACTACACGTAAACTATAGATGGCAGTGAAGGAGGTGGCAATAAGGGTTAAGATTAGGGCTCAGGCATTAAGGTGGGATGTGTTTAGGGCTTCAATAATTGCATCTTTAGAAAAGAATCCTGCTAGGAAGGGGGTACCTGTTAAAGCAAGGCTACCAATTGTCAAGCAGGAAGATGTAAATGGGGCAAGGTGGTGTATTCCTCCCATTTTTCGGATGTCTTGCTCATCGTTTAGGCTATGAATAATAGAGCCGGAGCAGAGGAATAGTATTGCTTTGAAGAAGGCATGTGTGCAGATATGGAGGAATGCAAGTTGGGGTTGGTTTAAACCAATTGTGACTATTATTAGGCCTAGTTGGCTGGAGGTTGAAAAAGCAACAATTTTTTTAATGTCATTTTGGGTTAACGCGCAGGTTGCTGTAAATAGGGTTGTTAGGGCACCTAAGCATAGGCAGGTTGTGAGAATTAGTGGATAATTTTCTATTAGAGGGCTTGTTCGGATTAACAGGAAAATGCCAGCAACAACCATTGTGCTAGAGTGTAGTAGGGCAGATACCGGGGTGGGGCCCTCTATGGCAGAGGGAAGTCAGGGGTGTAGGCCGAATTGGGCGGATTTACCAGTTGCGGCAATAATTAAGCCGAGGAGGGGGAAAGTAAGGTCTAAGTTATGGGGTGCAGAGAAGATTTGTTGGAGTTCTCAAGAGTTTAGGTTGGTGGCTATTCAGGCTATTGCAAAGATTAGGCCAATATCTCCCACTCGGTTATAAATAACTGCTTGAAGAGCTGCTGTGTTTGCATCTGCTCGGCCGTACCATCATCCGATGAGTAGGAAGGACATAATACCAACTCCTTCTCATCCAATAAAGATTTGGAATATGTTGTTAGCTGTGACGAGAATAATTATTGCGATTAGAAAGGTTAGCAGGTATTTAAAAAAACGGTTTATGTAGGGATCAGCATGTATATACCATGAGGCAAACTCTAGAATAGACCATGTTACATAAAGGGCGACAGGGGTAAAAATAAGGGAGTAAAAATCAAATTTTAGGCTAATATTTACATCAAAGATAAGAGTATTTATTCAGGTTCAGTTAGTAGTAATTACTTCTGCTCCTTCAGAAATAAAGAGGGAGAGGGGAAGAAGGCTAACAAAGAATGCTAGTTTTACAGCTGTTTTAACCTGTTGTAGGGCTCATTCTGAGTCTTTTGGGTGGGGGGTAAGTGTTGTTAGTAGGGGGTAAAATAGTAGTGTGAAGATAATAATGAGGCTTGTTGATATTATTAGAGGGGTGGGGTGCATAGCTTCCACTTGGATTTGCACCAAGAGTTTTTGGTTCCTAAGACCAATGGATGAGCTGTTATCCTTTGAAAGCATGCGAGGGAGCTTCGGGATTCAACCGAGGGCACGAGGATTAGCAGTCTTCGTTGCTAGCAAGCCTCTCTCGGTGGGCAAGGGGATTTTAACCTCTGTTTTTAGAATCACAATCTAATATTTTTGTTAAATTATACCTACATGAGGTTCATCCTCAGATTAGTTCTGGTTTTGCAATTAAGAGGATAAGAGGGAGAAGGTGAAGGGCCAGGAGTAGGTGTTCTCGGGTGTGTGAGGGGTCTAGGGCAATAATGTGTTGAGGGATTGGGCCTCGTTGTGTTATTAAGAACATATAAAGGGAATAGCCTGCTGTAATTAGGGTCCCTGCTCCTGTTAGTGCAATGGTAATTCAGGATCAGTTGAAGAGGGATACAATGATCATTAGTTCTCCTATTAGGTTTGGAAGGGGTGGGAGTGCGAGGTTGGCTAGGCTAGCAATAAACCATCAGGAGGCTATTAGGGGAAGTACTATTTGTATTCCTCGGGCTAAGATTATTGTTCGGGTGTGTGTACGTTCATAGTTTGTGTTTGCTAAGCAGAATAAGGCAGAGGAGGTGAGTCCGTGGGCAATTATTAAGATAAGAGCCCCTGTGAAGCCTCAAGGGGTTTGAATTAAAATACCTCCTGCTACAAGGCCTATATGACCAACAGAAGAATAAGCAATTAGGGATTTTAAGTCAGTTTGTCGTAAACAAATGGAGCCTGTTATTACTACCCCTCAAAGAGCTAAAATAATAAATGGGTAGCTGAGTTCTTTAGTTAAGGGCTCTAGTATAATTATTATTCGTATTATACCATAACCTCCCAGCTTTAATAGGACAGCAGCCAGGACTATAGAGCCGGCAATTGGGGCTTCTACATGTGCTTTTGGAAGTCAAAGGTGTATTCCGTACAGTGGTATTTTTACAAGAAAAGCAAGTAGACAGCCTGCTCATCAGATTTTGTCTGCAGCTGTTGTTATGGGTAGAGCGGGACTAAATTGTAGTGTAAGAAGTGACAGGGTTCCTGTGGCATTTTGGAGAAGTAAGAGGGCAACTAAGAGGGGTAGGGAGCCTGCAAGGGTATAAAACAGAAAATATGTTCCAGCATTTAAACGTTCTGTTTGGTTTCCCCATCGAGTAATTAGAATAAGGGTTGGTACAAGAGTGGCTTCAAATATAACATAAAATAGAAGTACTTCTGTTGCTGAAAAAGCTATAATAAGGAAGATTTGGAGGGAGGTAAGTAGGGTAATATATATTCGTTGACGGTTAATTGGTTCAACAGATATGTGGTTTTGGCTTGCAAGGATCATTAGTGGAAGTAGTCAGCAGGTTAGCACAAGAAGTGGGGTAGATAGGGGATCAAGTGCTATGAAGTTATTAATAGAAGATCAGCCTGTAATTTGGGGGGAGCATAGTCATAGAAGGCTTGCGATGGCAATAATTAAGCTGTGGGCCAGGGCTGTGGGTCAGATAAGTTTTGATGGTGTGAGCCAGGTTGTTGGGACAAGCATAATTGTTGGTAAAAGGATTTTTAACATTGTAGCAGATTAAGGCTTTGTAAGTGGTCTGTGCCATGTGTTCGAGCTGTGGCAACTAGGAGGGCAAGTCCTGCACTGGCTTCGCATGCTGAAAATGCAAGTAGTAGTATAGGAGAGGCTGAAAAATTTGTGGCACTAAGTTCGAGGGTTCAGAGGGATAGGGCGAGGAAAAGAGAAAGTATTATGCCTTCTAAACATAGAAGAGCGGAGAGAAGGTGGGTGCGATGAAATGCTAGACCAGCTAAGCCTAATATGAAAGCTGTTGAGAAGGTAAAGTGTGTAGGGGTCATTAGGTAATTGTGGACTTTAACCACGAGCTTTTGAGCCGAAATCAAATATTTTAATTAAAATAATTACCTATTCGGCTCATTCAAGTCCCCCTTGGAGTCATTCATAGATTAGGCCGAGAGTGAGAAGGATTAGGACAAGAGCAGCTCAAGAAAAAGTAATTAAAGGGCTTGGGAGTTGGCCCCCTCAAGGTAGTGGGAGGAGAAGTGCAATTTCAAGATCGAACAGGAGGAAGAGGATAGCTACTAAAAAGAATCGTATGGAGAAAGGAAGGCGAGCAGAACCAAGAGGGTCAAATCCACACTCATAAGGGGATAGTTTTTCTTGATCAGGGGTAATTATGGGAAGTCAGAAGGAGACGATTGCTAAAATTGTTGATAGGGCAACAGCAATAAAAATTACAGTGGAAATTAAATTCATTATCTTTCCTTGGATTTTAACCAAGACCGGGTGATTGGAAGTCACTTATACTAGCATTAGTACTAGAAAGATATGAGCCTCATCAGTAGATAGAGATGTATAGGAAAAGTCAGACTACATCAACAAAGTGTCAGTATCAGGCTGCTGCTTCAAATCCAAAGTGGTGTTCAACAGTGGAGTGGTAGTTAAGTTGGCGTAGAAGGCAGACTGCTAGGAAGCTAGTACCAATAATAACATGAAGGCCGTGGAAGCCTGTGGCTACAAAGAAAGTTGAGCCATAAACGCCGTCAGCAATTGTAAATGGGGCTTCGTAGTATTCTATGGCTTGAAGAAATGTAAAGTAACATCCTAGAATAATTGTTAAGGCTAAGGATTGGATGGCTTGTTTTCGTTCACCTTCTATGATGCTGTGGTGGGCTCATGTTACTGTTACACCAGAGGCTAGGAGGACAGCTGTGTTTAACAGGGGCACCCCAAAGGGGTCTAAGGGGGTGATGCCTGTAGGGGGTCAGCAGCCTCCGATTTCAGGAGTTGGTGCTAAACTAGAGTGAAAGAAGGCTCAAAAGAAGCCAAGGAAGAAGAAGACTTCAGAGGTAATAAACAAAATTATTCCGTAACGAAGGCCTTTTTGGACAGGGGGTGTGTGATGTCCTTGATATGTACATTCTCGTACAATGTCTCGTCATCATTGGTACATTGTTAAAAAGAAGAGAATAGTTCCGAGTCCTATAAGAGATATTTTGTTGTAGTGGAATCAAATAGCTAGGCCAGAAGTTATAAGGAGTGCAGCAACTGCTCCTGTTAAAGGTCATGGGCTGGGGTCTACTATGTGGTATGCATGTGCTTGGTGGGCCATAAACGTTTTCTTGAAGGTAAAGGCTTAGGAGAAGGACAAATACATAAGCCTGAATTATAGCAACAGCAATTTCTAGCACTGTTAGTATAAAAAGAACAATAGTTGTTAGAATTGCAACGGTTGGTATTATGCAGAGTAGGGTGTAGGCTGCAGTAGAAATTAAGTGTATTAATAGGTGACCAGCTGTAAGATTAGCAGTTAGTCGGACACCAAGGGCAACAGGTCGAATGAAAAGGCTAATTGTTTCGATAATAATAAGTACAGGAATCAGGGGGATAGGTGTGCCTTCAGGAAGGAAGTGTGCTAAGGATTTTGTTGGTTGATTTCGCATCCCAATTAGTACGGTAGCTAGTCACAGGGGTACTGCTAGTCCCAGGTTAACAGATAACTGAGCTGTCGGAGTAAAGGTATAGGGAAGCAATCCTAGCATATTAAGGGACATTAAAAATAGTATTAAGGCAGCAAAAATAAGGGCTCATTTGTGTCCCCCGACATTAAGGGGTTTGAGTAGTTGTGCTGTAAAGTTTCCAATAAATGAGCTTTGTAGGGTTAATAATCGGTTAGTAATTCATCGGTTGGCAGGGGCAGGGAATAGGAGTCATGGTAGAACGAAAGCAAGGGCAATCAAAGGAATGCCTAGGAGGACGGGGCTAATAAATTGGTCAAAAAGGCTTGTTGCTATCATGATCAGGTTCAGTGGCTGGTTTTGTCTGTCTCTGTGGCTAGAGGGGTTGGCTCATTTGGGAATTCATGGTTAAGTGTTTTTGGAATAGCAATTGTAAGGAAGACTAATCAGGAGAAGACTAGGAGGGCAAATCATGGTGATGGGTCTAGTTGGGGCATATCACTAAGGGTGGTTGGGAAGCACCAATCTTCAGCTTAAAAGGCTGACGCTATAGACCCTATTTAGCTTCTTAGTGAGGCGTCTTCAAGTATTAGAGCAGATCAGTCTTGGAAGAAGTTTAGAGGGACTGCTTCTACAACAATAGGTATAAAGCTGTGGTTAGCGCCGCAAATTTCTGAACATTGTCCATAGAAAACACCAGGTCGAGAGGCAATAAAAGCTGTTTGGTTTAGTCGGCCTGGGACAGCATCCATTTTTACACCCAGGGCAGGGACTGCTCATGAGTGTAGGACGTCTTCTGCAGTTACAAGTACTCGTACGGGAGCTTCAGTGGGTACTACTATTCGGTGGTCTACTTCTAGTAAGCGAAATTGTCCTGGAGCAAGATCTTGTGTTGGGACTATGTATGAGTCAAATGCAATTTCTTGATAATCAGTATATTCATAGCTTCAGTATCACTGGTGGCCAATTGCTTTTACTGTTAGGTGGGGGTTAGTAATTTCATCTATAAGATAAAGAATTCGTAGGGAGGGGAGTGCAATTAGGATGAGAATAATAGCAGGGAGGATAGTTCAAATAATTTCAATTTCTTGGGAATCCAGAATATATATGTTGGTTAGTTTGGTTGAGACTATTGCCACAATAATGTAAAGAACAAGTGTACTAATTAGGAATACAATTATAAGGGCGTGATCATGGAAGTGAAGAAGTTCTTCTATAACAGGTGATGCTGCATCTTGAAATCCTAGTTGTGAGGGATGTGCCATAAAATAAGATACGTGAGGGTTTAACTCACGATTTTGCCCTGACAAAGCAATGTATTATCAGCTATACTAGTATCTTATTAAGAAAGTGACAGAAGGGTTATGTGGCCGGCTTGAAACCGGTTTATGGGGGTTCAAGTCCTCCCTTTCTCGTTAATGTGCTGATTGAACTTGAACAAATGCAGGTTCTTCAAATGTGTGGTAGGGAGGGGGGCAGCCGTGCATTCATTCAATGTTTGTTGATGTAAGTTCAACAGATGAAACGACCCGTTTAGCAGCAAAGGCTTCTCAGATAATGAAAAGAAACAGGATTACAGCTGTTAGAGAAATAAGGGATCCTAAAGAGGAGACTGTGTTTCATAGGGTATAAGCATCTGGATAGTCAGAGTATCGTCGGGGCATACCGGCAAGGCCAAGGAAGTGTTGTGGGAAAAAGGTTAGGTTTACTCCAACAAATATTACACCAAAGTGGATTTTTGATCATGTGTTGTGAAGGGTGTAGCCTGAGAGAAGGGGGAATCAGTGCACAAAGCCTGCTATAATGGCAAAAACAGCTCCTATTGATAATACATAATGAAAGTGGGCTACTACATAGTAGGTGTCGTGTAGTATAATATCTAAGGATGAGTTGGCTAAAACAATACCAGTTAGGCCCCCAACAGTGAATAGGAAAATAAACCCTAGAGATCAGAGAAGTGGGGTTTCTCATTTGATAGCACCTCCGTGTAGGGTTGCTAGTCAGCTAAAGACTTTAACACCAGTTGGGATGGCAATAATTATTGTGGCTGAAGTAAAGTAGGCTCGTGTGTCGACATCCATACCAACTGTAAACATATGGTGGGCTCAAACAATAAAGCCAAGTAGACCAATGGCCACCATTGCTCAAACCATTCCTATATAGCCAAAGGGTTCTTTTTTACCTGCATAGTAGGCAACAATATGTGAAATCATTCCAAAGCCTGGAAGAATAAGAATATATACTTCTGGATGTCCAAAGAACCAGAATAAGTGTTGATGAAGGATGGGGTCTCCCCCTCCTGCTGGATCAAAAAATGTTGTGTTTAAATTTCGGTCTGTTAGAAGTATTGTAATTCCAGCAGCTAAAACGGGGAGTGAAAGAAGGAGAAGTACAGCTGTAATTAGTACTGCTCACACAAAGAGGGGGGTTTGGTATTGTGAAATGGCAGGGGGTTTTATGTTGAGAATTGTCGTAATAAAGTTAATAGCCCCCAGAATTGAAGAAATACCAGCTAAATGTAGGGAGAAAATTGTAAGGTCTACTGGAGCACCAGCATGGGCGAGGTTTCCAGCAAGGGGTGGATAGACTGTTCAGCCAGTTCCTGCCCCTGCTTCTACACCTGAAGAGGCTAAGAGGAGAAGGAAAGAAGGGGGTAGAAGTCAAAAGCTTATGTTATTCATGCGAGGAAAGGCTATGTCAGGGGCTCCAATCATTAGAGGGACAAGTCAGTTTCCAAGTCCTCCAATTATAACAGGCATTACTATAAAGAAAATTATTACAAAGGCATGAGCTGTAACAATTACATTGTAAATTTGATCATCTCCCAGGAGAGCTCCTGGTTGACTTAGTTCGGCACGGATGAGAAGGCTTAGGGCTGTGCCTACCATTCCGGCTCAGGCACCAAATACAAGATATAGGGTGCCAATATCTTTGTGATTAGTCGAAAAGAATCAGCGTGTGATTGCCACAGGTAAAATGGCTGAGAGTTTAAGTGGTGGGTTGTAGCCCCATGTACAGAGGTTTGAGTCCTCTTTTTACCAAGCTCTGGGGTGTAACACGTAAGATTGCAAATCTTGAGATGCAGATTAACGTCTGCCGGGGCTTTCCCCCCGCCCTTTTTCCCGGCGGGCGGGGGGAAAGGTAGACGGATGCTCGCTGGTTTGGGCGTTTAGCTGTTAACTAAAAGTTTGTAGGATCGAGGCCTTCCCGTCTAGAAAGGCTTTAGCTTAATTAAAGTGTCTGTTTTGCATGCAGAAGATGTGGGTTAGTGTCCTGCAAGTCTTATTTCAGGGGCTGGGAGATTTTCACTCCCGCTTAAGGCTTTGAAGGCCTTTGGTCTGGGTACTATCCTAAGCCTCTTTAGAGGTTTATAATGGCCAGAATGGCTGGTGATAGGGGTAGGAGGAGAATTGCTGCAGGGGTTGTTGTTGCTAATAGCAGTGGGGCATTTAGTGTGGGAAGTCGTCATAGGCTTGTGCCTGCCAGGTTATTTGGTGGTATTGTTAGAGTTATTGCATAACATAGGCGAAGATAAAAATAAAGGCTGAGCAAGGCAGTAAGGGCGGCTAAAACTGCTGTTGTAGGGAGGTGTTGTTTGGTTAGTTCTTGAAGAATTAGTCATTTTGGTAGAAATCCTGTTATAGGGGGAAGACCTCCGAGTGAAAGTAAAAGAAGGGGGGTGGCGGCTGTAAGGAGGGGGGCTTTGGCCCATGAAGTTGCTAGGGCATTAATGTTTGTTGCTTTGTTGTTTTTTAGGGTAAGGAATGTTGCAGTTGTTATTACTAGATATGTGATTAGGGCAAGTAATGTAAGAGGTGGGGCAAATTGGATAATAAGCAATATTCAGCCAAGGTGAGCAATTGATGAGTAGGCTAAGATTTTTCGTAGTTGTGTTTGGTTTAATCCTCCTCAGCCTCCTACCAGGGTAGATGACAGTCCTAGAATAATTAAGAGGTTTTGGTTTGGGCAGGGCATTTGAAGAAGTAACACAAATGGGGCTAGTTTTTGTCATGTGGATAAAATTAATCCTGTGGTTAGGGTTAAGCCTTGAAGTACCTCTGGTAGTCATGTATGGAGTGGGGCTAAGCCAAGTTTTAGTGCGAGAGCAAGGGTAATTATAGTTGTGGGGATTGGGTGTGTTATTAGTGAAATATCTCATTGGCCTGTTAGTCATGCATTTGTTACACTAGCAAATAGGAGGGTGGCTGCAGCTGTTGCTTGTGTTAGAAAGTATTTTGTAGTGGCTTCGATTGCACGTGGGTGATGATTTTGGGCTATGAGAGGGATGATGGCTAGAGTATTAATTTCTAGGCCTATTCATGCAAGGAGTCAGTGGGAGCTGGAGGCAGTGATGCTGGTGCCTAGGAATAACCCAAATAGTAAAAGGGCTGTGATGTAGGGGTTCATTAGTAAAGGAAGGAGTTTAACCAACATGTTTGGGGTATGGGCCCAAAAGCTTTTTTAGCTGACTTTACTAGGAAGTGGTGTAGTGGAAGCACTAAGAGTTTTGATCTCTTCAGATTGGGTTCAAGTCCCTTCTTCCTAAGGAGACGGGGGGACTTTAACCCCCATTTTTCACTCTATCAAAGTGGCCCTTTGCTTCAGGCACGGCTCCTGTGTTACAGCTGAGGGGGTAGTCCTGCAAGTGCTAGGGGAAGGGAGAGGTGTCAAATCACGAGGGCGAGGGTGAGGGGTAGGAAGTTTTTTCAGATTAAATGCATGAGTTGGTCATAACGGAAGCGTGGGTATGAGGCTCGGACTCAAAGGAAAACAATTGATAGTAGGGCTGCTTTAGTTATTAGGTTAATTGTTGTGATCTCAGGGTAGTAGGGGATGTGGGAGGCCCCTAAGAAAAGGGTAGCTGAAAGTGTATTTATTAGAAGAATATTGGCATATTCTGCAAGGAAAAACAAGGCAAATGGGCCTCCTGCATATTCTACATTAAAGCCTGATACAAGTTCAGATTCTCCTTCAGTTAAATCAAATGGGGCTCGATTTGTTTCTGCCAAGGTTGAAATGTATCATATTGCAGCAAGGGGTCAGGCTGGAAAAAGCAGTCAGATTGCCTCTTGTGTTACATTAAATGTTTGAAGGGCAAACCCTCCTGTGAAAATAATAATGCTTAGTAAGATTAGTCCAAGGCTTACTTCATATGAAATTGTTTGTGCAACTGCTCGTAATGCGCCAATAAGGGCATATTTTGAGTTGGAAGCTCAGCCGGCCCCTAGGATTGAGTAGACGGCAAGGCTGGAAAGGGCAAGAATAAATAGAATGCTTAGGTTTAGGTCTGTGACTGGGTGTGGGAGAGGGATTGGGGCCCATAGTGTGAGGGCTAATGTTAGGGCTAGTATGGGGGCAAGTAAAAAAAGGAAGGGAGAGGCTGTGGATGGGCGTACTGGTTCTTTAATAAAAAGTTTCACTCCGTCTGCAATTGGCTGTAGAAGGCCATAAGGTCCTACAACATTTGGGCCTTTTCGGAGTTGTATGTAGCCTAATACTTTTCGTTCTAGAAGGGTTAAAAAAGCAACGGCTAGTAGAACTGGCACAATGTATGCAAGGGGGTTGATGATATGGGTAAGAATAATAGTAATCATAGTTAAGGAGAGGACTTGAACCTCTGTTTAAAGGGCTTAGGTCTTTTGCATTTTTCCGGGCTCTGCCACCTTAACTTGCCTTTTTCTTAGGAAGTGTGAGTTATGTCCTTTTACCTAATTTAGTTGATTTCATTAGGTGAGGATGAGGCTTACTTAAAGCATGGGCCTCCTCTTTTCGGTCCTTTCGTACTAGGAAAGAGCAGTGCATAGATAGAAACTGACCTGGATTTCTCCGGTCTGAACTCAGATCACGTAGGACTTTAATCGTTGAACAAACGAACCCTTAATAGCGGCTGCACCATTAGGGAGTCCTGATCCAACATCGAGGTCGTAAACCCTCTTGTCGATATGGGCTCTAAAAGAGGATTGCGCTGTTATCCCTAGGGTAACTCGGTCCGTTGATCGGCTTTGCCGGATCTTGTTGGTCAGATGTTCTGTCTGCAAGAGCTGTAGCTCTAGCTTTAAGGGTGTAGGCCCTATTCCACATGGGGGTTTTTTATTTCCCCACGGTCGCCCCAACCAAAGACACAGGGACAGAGGCCATTTTGTTGTTTCTATTAATCTAGTTTTTTAACATGGGCTGTCTTTTGTCTTAAGCTCCATAGGGTCTTCTCGTCTTATGGTAATAGCCCCGCTTCTGCACGGGGAGATCAATTTCATTGACTAGAAAAAGGAGACAGCTTGGCCCTCGTTATGCCATTCATACTGGTCTTCATTTAAAAGACAAGTGATTACGCTACCTTTGCACGGTCAAAATACCGCGGCCGTTAAACTAACAAGTCACAGGGCAGGCGGGACCTCTTATATGGTTTAATTCAAGAGGCGATGTTTTTGGTAAACAGGCGAGGCCAGTGTTTGCCGAGTTCCTTCTTTTTCTTTAAGTCTTTCCTTGGGCACACCTGTGTGGGGTTAACGTTAAGTGTTTAAGAGGTTTTCTAGGTTACTGTATTTCTCTTATTACCCTCTGGGGTTGGGGGCGTTAATTTTCAGTGTGTGTTCGTTCTGATGTAAACAGGTGCCTTGGAGGGGGTCTTAGTCCCCTTATTACTCATGTTAGCAGTGTCTCTCTTATGTATGCATAAGTAGGCCTACTATTGGTAAGGGGCTTAAGAGGTTATTGTCGGTATTAGGGGGTTATTAAATACTTGAGCTTTAACGCTTTCTATATGGGTGGCTGCTTTTAGGCCTACTAAGGTATTTTGCCTTATAATCTTATGGTCTTTAGCCTGCTTATAAAGTTGTATCTTTTTTCAAGGGAGGTGTACCTCCTTTGAATAACTCTTTGAGCTTCTATTTGTCAATTAAAGGTGTTGATCAAGGTTGAGTAAAGAAGCTAAAAGGCTGAACTTCTATTCATTTTGTAGGTAACCAGCTATAACTAAGCTCGTTAGGTCTGTCACCTCTACTCTAAGCTCATCCCACTCTTTTGCCACAGAGACGGGTTAGCCCTAAAAGGCAGTCTTGGAGTAGCTCGCTTAGTTTCGGGGGTTCAAACTAAAGTGCACTTTGCTTGAAGTTTACTAGCTAATTCATGATGCAAAAGGTACGAGGAATAGTCTCTGCTTTTTTTCTCTTTACTGGGTTGTTTCATTTCTCTTTCAGCTTTCCCTTGCGGTACTTTTTCTATTGCGTCAAGGTTTCTTTTCTATCGCCCATACTAGGAGGGAAAAATGGTTTGTTTTGTTGTTGTAGGGTTTTTGGGTTTATTAATGTTTGTTTGTTGAATTTAGGTAGGTGAGCTAGCTGTTAGGAGGGGGTGTTCAGTGTGGCCCGATTTGCACGGGAATCTTCTCGGTGTAAGGGAGATGCTATTCTATTTAAGCTACACTCTGTTTTTTCCAAGTGCACCTTCCGGTACACTTACCATGTTACGACTTGCCTCCCCTTTGTTTTTTTGGTTACTTATTTAAGGGAATATTTTGTTTGGGGAGAGTGACGGGCGGTGTGTGCGCGCTTCAGGGCCAGTTTCAGGGGGACACTCTATTTCACCCCTTACTGCTAAATCCTCCTTTAGATGCTTATTTCAATGCATTGTCCGTAGTTCACTGAGGCAGTGAATGTAGCCCATTTCTTCCCCTCTCGTTGGCTACACCTCGACCTGGCGTTTTAGGTATTACCAATTGTGCTCACTTAAAGTCCTTCACAGGGTAAGCTGACGACGGCGGTATATAGGCGGAAAGTACAAGAGAGGGTGAGGTTTAACGGGGGTCATCGGTTCTAGAACAGGCTCCTCTAGGGGGGTCTAAAGCACCGCCAAGTCCTTTGGGTTTTAAGCTGCGGCTCGTAGTTCCCTGGCAAATAAAGATGTAAAATGTTATCTGTGTTTAGGGCTAGGCATAGTGGGGTATCTAATCCCAGTTTGTTTCCTAGCTTTCGTGGAGTGTAATAGTTAAAGCCACTTTCGTGGGGGTGCTTCCTGCCTTCGATAGCATATGACAACTTTGAAGGTGTTTGGCTTTAGTTGATTATTTTACTGACCACTTTTTACGCCGTTTGTCTGGCAACTTGGGCCTCTCGTATAACCGCGGTGGCTGGCACGAGTTTTACCGGCCCTCTTGATTTTGACTAAGTCAAGTTTTCACTTATAGCTTAATGTTTACTACTGCTGAATTCCCTTGAGGGTGTGGCTAAGCAAGGCGTTGTGGGCTAACTTTGGGTTGTGCCTAATGCCTGCTCCTTTATTCCGGGTGGGAATAAGTAGGGCATTCTCACAGGGGTGCGGATACTTGCATGTATAAATTAAATCAAAGCTGACAGTAAAGTCAGGACCAAGCTTTTGTGCCGGCGGGACTTTTTAGGGACCATCTTAACATCTTCAGTGTTATGCTTTATTTAAGCTACACCAGC